TTTATTCCTATAGAACGTCTAGGAACAAGAAGATTAAATCGGATATATCGACAGATTCCCGCGTAGTCCAAAGAAAAAAAAGATCCAATTTCATCTCTATCGAATTTTAATATCAGAATAGTGGATATAATTATGATGCAATGGGTTAGGTCCACTTACTTTTTATTTTGTTGATTTCTAATCGATTTAATTGGAATAATGGAAAATAGGAAAGGAATAGTAATATTTGAAAGGAAAGGAATAGTAATATTTGAAGATTTAACGAGACGACTTATCCTTACATTCATTATAATATTTAATATTTTAATATATTCATTATAATATTTAATATTTTAATATAATATTTATAATAATTATATTATTTATTTAATAATTAATAATATATTTTTTATTTAATAATATATTTAATTTATTAAAATAGCAAATTTATAACCATACTATAATTAATTATAATGTTATAATTTTGATTATATATTAAAATATTAAATTAGAATTAAAATATGAAATTATACGGTTTGTTACTTTTTTTTTTATTACTTTATTACAATTACAAAGATCAACAATATCTTTATTCGCACTTCAAATATGAATACTACTGCCGGAGTTTTATGATTTATGAAAAAATCAAAGCCCCTTATCGGATTTGAACCGATGACTTACGCCTTACCATGGCGTTACTCTACCACTGAGTTAAAAGGGCTTGTTTGATCCAATTCCTGAATAAAGACACTATGAGTTTAGTATATATACTTATTATAATAGATGTACATAGATATATCTTATAATAAGTATAAGGATAGATATATCTTATAATAAGTATAAGGGTTCATTCAGGAATGAAAAATTTTCTTTATCCAGTAAAAGTAAATTAAATAATTTAATATAATTTAATATAGAGTATATAATATAGGTAAAATAAAACGGTTTATTGATATGATATTGGATTTGATAAATATCAATACAATGAATTGTTTCAAGACTATCCTAATTGACATCATAACTAAATTCATTTGAGTGATACATGTATCCACTAATTTAACATAGATCCAAGATATTTCATTGAATCATTGATAAAGAGATTCGGATAAAGAGATTCGGCGTGGCCTTTGAACCAAACTTTTATCGAAAAAAATTGTATAGAAAGAATCGTGAAAGACGGAAAGATCCTTCGTATCGAGTCATACCATTCCATTATATTGACAATTTTAAAAAACTATTCATACTATGAACATAGTATGATGGCGGTCGTGCAAGTCTGCCCCCATCGTCTAGCGGTTCAGGACATCTCTCTTTCAAGGAGGCAGCGGGGATTCGACTTCCCCTGGGGGTAGGGTACTACGAAAGGAAGTTGATCGTGGATTATCAATAAGCCTGGAATTGATTCTTCCTGGGTCGATGCCCGAGCGGTTAATGGGGACGGACTGTAAATTCGTTGGCAATATGTCTACGCTGGTTCAAATCCAGCTCGGCCCAATAATTTGCCGATCCGCCATGAAATGATATAATATAACCCATTTGTTGCTCTCCAGAAATGCCCGATCCCCCAATCCCAATACGGAAGAAATCCATTTTATGATATATCTATACCACTATTTATTTACTCTCTTTTTACAAGAAATTCTGATCTTGCTAATGATCTAGATTCATATCAGGATCCGTAACTATAAAGTAAAGTTTAAGGAAAAGAGTAAATAAAAAAAAACTTTTGAAAAGAGTAAATAAAAAAAAACTTTTTTGATTGAACGAGTGATTATCCAATTGATTTGGCAATAACGAAAGGATTACTAGTAATACCGGCTGCTCTCACTAAAGTACATATACATATGGGTATCGATATATCACACTCGCAGCTCTGTTACAACACGCCAATTCTAATCGAAATTGAAAGGGTTAGAATGAAATCATAAAAATATGTATACTTTATTTTATTATGGTATTTACTTGGGATTGTAGTTCAATTGGTCAGAGCACCGCCCTGTCAAGGCGGAAGCTGCGGGTTCGAGCCCCGTCAGTCCCGACGAATCCAAATCCAATAAAAAACTATATCAATTCATCTCTCTATTTTTTGTGAAAAGAAGTCCAAATAACATAATTTCATTCCCAACAGTGATCCCTCTTCTTTTTTTCTTTTTCGTTTCACATTTATCATCAACCAAATGGGGGAATTTCCATTTCTTCGACTAGTACCGATTCGATTGATGGGAGAGAGGCATATGTGGATTAGTACAATTATTATATTATTAGCATCAGATTCAGGATTCCACGGGATACCGTACTGTACTGGGTCTGGCTTTTTCAATTACTCCCGATCTGTGAAATATGAAATAGAGTAGAGTATTGTATGTTTCCCGGGAGTACATACATAAATGGAATTTGTACAATATAAAAAAAATTGAACATAGTTACTGTGTTGTGTATAGAATAGTATAGAATACTTTTTTTTTAAGATTAAAATAAAAGTATATCCTTTTCGGGCCCTATTTTGTGTAACCTCAATTTCAAATTTTACTAATTTGAAATAATCTATCTCATTCAAATTTCGCATTGAGCTTTTGATATATGCGTCCCATTACTAATCCAATGAAAGAGGATATTCAAAAAATAAAGATCAAACAAGGATCACTTTTTTATTAGCGAGGTAATGAATTTTTTTTTTATAAGGGTTTTTCCTTGAAAGAACAAACTTTTTAAATTTATATATAAATATATAAAAAAATAGTTAATTTGATGGAATATTCGATTTTTTTATACCGGAATTTGTACTCGTCTTTATCATACTTCTTTTGTTTTCCAAGAAGATTGGATCATTAAAAAAAGGAGTTTATAACTTAGCTCCTTCCTTTTTTTCATTGAGCTTCTATTGTTTGTTGGGGTTTGTTTAGAACCAATGGTAAGTGGAAAGGCGGTTAGATGATACTTCATCAGATGATTGTACAAAGAGGGCGGTAGGTTATAGAAAAGAAAGAATGATAAATAAATAAAGGAATTATTGATTGTATCGGGAATCAAATTTTGAGTTCAGTATGGATAAAAGATCGTCCTATGTTATACTATTCAATTCTTGACGATGAATCGATTTGATAGCTCCGATATTGTTATTCATGATATTGATCCGATTCGATATCATCGAGATGTAATGCATCCCATTGAATTTACAGGCGAAAGATTTATTATCTCTATGGGATTAACTCCCGAGTTATTGCGAATTAAAGAAAAATTAAACAATGAGATTATGGAAGTAAATATTCTCGCATTTATTGCTACTGCACTGTTTATTCTAGTTCCTACTGCTTTTTTACTTATAATATACGTAAAAACAGTCAGCCAAGGTGATTAATTTGAATTAAACTTGATTTTTTATTTCTTATCAATAATTGCAGAGAAGAAAAGGATAAAAATTTCGCGTCTTAAATGAAATGGGCAGACTAGAATCAGTCGTATTCTATGAGATACGATAGTATGGTAGAAAGATTCAGATATTTCTTTCTACCATACTATCTAGTATTGTTATTGTAGTGTATAAAGTTGTATTGTAATGCGGGTTAATTTAATATAGATTAATATAGATCAATCTACAATAGTATTATCATATTCCTTTTCTATATATATAGAAATCGATTAAATTACGTATATATAATATATATAGTGATAATGTATATTATATAGTATCCCAATTCTATTTCTTTGCTTTATCTATTTGTATTTAATTTGTGTTGATTTGAATTAAATTAATTTGAAATAATCGAAAGCGACTTTTACGATTCGAATTCCTAGATTTCTGATTATTTTCAATATGAATCCCGATCGAAAGAATCAATGACTTCTTCGATGGGTATAATAAAATAATCTTTTAGTTAGCATTCCGACGAAGAAGTCATTGATTGAGGAGTTGACAAATGATCCATGGGAACTTCTTCGGATTTCGAAAAGGATTAGTAAAACCCGTCGACTTTTAACATTTGAACCATGATATGAAATGGGTTCAATAAAACAAGCAAAACATAAATAAAATTTCTAAAATAGTAAAACTAAAACAAGCGGCGCAATATGTGACTCGCCCAAGACAATATTTTAGGATGTGCAGTATCTCGTTGGACAACTACTATGTTGTTTCCCAATGTGTATCCACGTAATGGAATAACCGAATTGTTTTCTCTTTGATCTTTGAACAGTAAAGAGGTAAACAAAATAAAAAAAAGTTCCGTTCTTCCTCATGGTCCATATCTAACTTTGGTAAGAGTCAGTTCATCGAAATAGAAAATTTATGAAGAATTCAGTTGGAATAAATTGCCTACCATTTGTATTCCTTTTACTTTTTTGACTTTCAAAATACGAACACGGAAATAATTGAAATATTTCTTTGATTGAAAGAGTATTCTTCATATATATTTATTATTCATAGAATACATTACTCAACTAAAATCCAAGAGAATTTCGAAATGAAGATATTTTTCATTTCTATTTCAATTTAAAAATAAAATTTTAAATTGAAATAGTGAAATTTTAAATAAAAAAAACTTTGCCGAACGATCTATAAAAAAAAAGTGATACTGTTTAGTTCCTAAACTCAATTAGTAGTACTTCTAGAGTCCACTCCTTCCCCATACTACTAGTGAAAGGGAAAACGTAAAGACTACCATTAAAGCAGCCCAAGCGAGATTTACTATATCCATGTGAATTATGTCCTCTATCTCTATGAAGGAATTATTCAATTATTGTTCACTAATAAATAATAGGGGAATCACTGGCGCAGAGTCAAAAAGTTATTCTGACCCAACACCGTTGATGAAACAATCCAATAAATCCAATTATAACAAGTTCTTATACAATTTCTAGTATAATTAGAAAAGATTAAGCCCAAGCAAAATATGCGGAAACCCCCTTGGAAGTATCAAAGAAATGATACTAACATGTAGAAAAAAACCTATGCCTTATTTTGTTGCTCTTCATTTAGTTAAGTAAAAAGTATAAAAATATAGAAGGAAGATAGATCACTATCT